AAAGTGTCTTATCAACAAATGGCTCAACTCAGGAGCAGGAGGCGAAAGTCTATTGCCCGAGGAAAAAAAAAATAGGTAAATTAGTTCTAAGCGCGTTCACAACCGGCAAAGGGTACCTCAAGGAAGTGAGAGGTAAGAATCCGCTCCCTAAACCTAAATTGTTAACAAAAAAACAACAAAAAAAACAACAAAAACAAATGCAACATGAACATAAACAACTATTCTATCACCTTAATATTACTAATAAAAAGTAATCTAGTATCCTCATGCATGAAGATAATAAATTCGGTCGTTGTGGTCGGACTCTATTATGGATTTTTTACCACATTCTCCATAGGGCCCTCTTATTTCTTCCTTCTGCGAGCTCGAGTTCTGGAAGTTGGCGACGAGAAGGAGATATCAGCAACAACAATAGGTTTTATTGCGGGACAGCTTATGATGTTCATATCGATCTATTATGCGCCGCTGCATTTAGCGTTGGGTAAACCTCATACAATAACTGTCCTAGTTCTACCATACCTTTTGTTTCATTTCTTCTGGAATAATCACAAAAACTTTTTTGATTCTGTATATACTACCGGAAATTCAATGCGTAATCTCAACATTCAGTGTATATTCTTGAATAGTCTCATTTTTCAATTATTCAACCATTTCATTTTACCAAGTTCAACGCTAGCCAGATTAATCAACATTTATATGTTTCGATACAACAACAAGATGTTATTTGTAGCAAGTAGTTTTGTTGGTTGGTTAGTTGGGCACATTTTCTTCATGAAATGGGTTGAGTTGGTATTATTCTGGATACGACAAAATCATTTGATTAGATCGAATAAGTACCTTGTCTCAGAATTGAAAAACTCTATGTCTCGAATTTTTAGTATTCTATTATTTATCGCCTGTATCTACTATTTAGGCAGAATGCCATCGCCTCTTGTCACTAAGAAACTAAAAAAAACTTCAAAAAGAGAAGAAAAGGGAAAAAATAAAGAAGAAACAGATGTAGAAATAGAAAAAATTTCCGAAGAGAAAGGGACTAACGAGCAACAAGAGGGATCTGCCGAAGAAGACCCCTCTCTTTGTTCGGAAGAAAAGGAGGGTCTGGACAAAATAGATGAAACAGAAGAAATCCAAGTTAATTTGAATGGAAGGGAAAAAACAAAGGATGAATTCAACAAAGAGAAATACTCTAAAAATAGCCCGGTTTGTGAAAATTATGATCTTGATGGAAATCAAGACAATTTTGAGTTAAAAAAAAAAGAGAAAGAAAAGAAAAACATCTTCTGGTTTGAAAAACCCCTTGTGACTCTTCTTTTCGACTATAAACGCTGGAATCGTCCATTGCGTTATATAAAAAATGATTTTTTTGAGAACGCTGTAAGAAATGAAATGTCACAATATTTTTTTTATACATGTCAAAGTGATGGAAAACAAAAGATATCTTTTACATATCTGCCCAGCTTGTCAACATTTTTGGAAATGATACAACAAAAGATGCTTTTGTGCATGACAGAAAAACGATCCTATGAAGAGTCATATAATAATTGGGTTTATACCAATGACGAAAAGAAAAAAAATCTAAGTAACGAACTTTTTAATCGAATAGCAGTTCTAGACAAGGGGTTTCTTGTTACGGATGTACTCGAAAAAAGGACTAGATTGTGCAATGATGAGAATGAACAAGAATGCTTACCGAAAATTTATGATCCTCTTTTGAACGGACCCTATCGTGGAACAATTAAAGAATTGTACTCGCGTTCAAGCATGAACGAGTATTTAATACCTTCGATAGAAGATACCAGAGACACTATTTGGATAAATAAACTTTATGACATCTTTCCTACGGATTTTAAAGAATTAAAAAAAAAAAAGATTGGAAAAAGAATAAATGAAATAAAAAAAAAGGTTTTTCAGTGGTCATACAAATTGATTGATGATTTGGAAGAAGAGGAAGAGGAGGAAGAGGCAACCGAGGATCGCGGTATTCGTTCACGAAAAGCCAAACGTGTAGTTATTTTTAATGATAATGAAACGAATAAAAATAACGCCAGTAATCGTGATCAAGTAGACGAAGTCGCTTTGATACGTTATTCACAACAATCAGATTTTCGTCGAGACATAATTAAAGGATCCATGCGTGCTCAAAGACGGAAAACCGTTACTTGGAAGCTGTTTCAAACAAGAGTACATTCGCCACTTTTTTTGGACAGAATAGACAAAATTTTTGTTTTATCTTTTGATATCGACCGAATGTTGAATTTCATTTTCAGGAATTGGATGGTGGAGGTCACAGAATTTAAAATTCTGGATTCAGAAGAGCAAAAGGCGAAAAAAAAAGATAAAAAGAAAAAGGAAAATGAACGTATAACAATAGCAGAAACTTGGGATACCGTTCTATTTGCTCAAACAATAAGGGGTTGTATGCTAGTAATTCAATCAATTCTTAGAAAATTGATAGTATTGCCTTCGTTGATAATAGCCAAAAATATTGGGCATATGTTAGTATTTAAACCCACCGAGTGGCATGAAGATTTCGAAGAGTTGAATAAAGAAATTCATGTTAAGTGCACCTATAATGGTGTTCAATTATCAGAAAAAGAATTTCCAAAAAATTGGTTAACCGACGGGATTCAGATAAAGATCCTATTTCCTTTCTGTCTAAAATCGCGGCATCGATCTAAGCTACAACCTGAAGATTCACTGAAAAAGAAAGGGAAAAAACAAAATTTTTCTTTTTTAACAGTTTGGGGAATGGAAGCAGAACTACCCTTTGGTTCTCCCCGGAAAGGACCCTCCTTTTTTGAGACTATTTGGAAACAACTAAAAAAAAAACATAAAAAAGTAAAAGTGAAAAGTTTTGTAGCTGTAAAAATTATAAAAGAAAGAACAAAGTGGTTTGGAAAAGTATCAAACGAAAAAACAAAATGGGTTACAAAAAAAGTGCAACTTCTAAAAAAAATAATGAAAGAACTTACAAAAAGAAATTCAATTTCATTATTTGAATTGAAGAAAGTATCTGAATCGAATTCAAATAGAAAGAAAACGGAAAAATTTTCGATAATAAGCAATAAAATGATTCCGGAATTCGCCATTCGAATTCGATCCATTGATTGGACAAATTATTCACTGACAGAAAAAAAAATTAAAGATATGGCTGATAGAATAAATAGAATTCGAAATCAAATCGAAAAAATAACAAAAGACAAGAAAAGTATATTTCTAACTACAACTACAGATAGAAACATTCGTCCTAACAAAACAAGTTGGGATGATAAAAGATTAGAACAGTCGAAAATTTTTTGGCAGATAGTAAAAAGAGGAAGGGCCAAAATAATACGCAAATGTCACTTTTTTTTTCATTTTTGTATTGAAAAGATATGCATAGATATCTTTTTACGTATCATTAATATTCCTTCCAGGAATATACAAATTTTATTTCAACAAAAAAAAAAAATTAATGATAAATACAGTTACAATGATGAAACAAAAAAAAATCCAATTCATTTTATTTCGACTATAAAAAGATCAATTTATAAGACTACTAATACTAGTAATAAATCGCGGATTTTGTGTGACCTCTCTTTTTTGTCACAAGCATATGTATTTTACAAATTATCACAAATACAAGTTAGTAACAAGTATAACTTAAAATCCTTATTTCAATATCATGGAACAACTCCTTTTATTAAGGATAAAATAAAGATTTTTTTTGTAACACAAGGAATTTTTAATTTCGAATCAAGACATAAAAATTTTCACGATTTTGGAATGAATGAATGGCAAAGCTGGTTGATGGGTAATGATCAATATCAATACAATTTATCTCAAACTTGCTGGTCTGGATTAGTACCGCAAAAATGGCGAAATAGAATAAATAAAAATTTGGCAAACTCAAGCAATTTTTATTTCTATGAAAAAGAGCCATTAATTCATTACGAGAAGGAAAAGAATTATGCAGTGAATTCATTACCGAGCCGAAGAGAGAAATTAAAAAACTACAAATATGATCTTTTATCAAATAAATATATTAATTATGAAAATAATAGTAGCTCATCTTTTTATGGGTTACCATTAGAAGTAAATCAGGCCCACGCGATTTTATATAATTACAATACATACAATTCTGAAGTTTTTGATTTGTCAGGAGATATAGATTTTCGTAATTATCTAAGAGAAGATTATGTTATTGATAAGGATCAAAATTCGGATAGAAAATATCTTGATTGGAGAACTATTAATTTTTGTCTTAGAAAAAAGAGCAATATTGCGGAATGGACAAATATTGATATCGGAACCAGCACCACCATTACTAAAAAAATCAAGTCTCAGATTCATTATTATCAGATAATAGACAAATTGGAAAAAAATAAAACAGATAATAAGGGTTTTCTTAATCTCGCAATTCATAAACAAATTGACTCAGCCAATCAAACAAAAGTCTTTTTTGACTGGATGGGAATGAATGAAGAAATACTAAATTGGTCTATATTGAATCGAGAACTTTGGTTTTTCCCAGAATTTCTATTACTTTATGATGCATATAAAATTCAACCTTGGATCATACCACTTAATTTGCTTCTTTTAAAATTAAATATAAATGAAAAGCAAAAAGGGGATCTTCATATATCATATAATAAAAAGAAATCTCTTGAATTAGAGAATAGAAATCAAGAAGAAACGCAACAGCCCGTCCGAGGAGATCTTGGATCATATGTACAAAAGGAAAATAATCCAGGATCTGATCCATTAAAAAAACAAAAAGATGGTAAAGAAGATTTTGATAGATCAAACATTCAAAGGAACATAAATAAAAAGAAATCGAAGAGCAACATAGCAGCAGAATTGGATTTCTTCCTGAAAAAATATTTTCTTTTTCAATTGAGATGGGATAATTCCTTTAGCGAAAAAATAATTAACAATATTAAGATATATTGTCTACTCCTTAGATTGAAAAATCCAAAGGAAATTGCGATATCCTCTATTCAAAGAGACGAAATGAGTATGGATGTAATGCTGGTTCCGAAGGCTACAACTTTTATAAAATTGAGAAAAAGAAGACTCTTGCTTATTGAGCCAACTCGTCTATCCATAAATTGGGATGGGCTGTTTATAATGTACCAAGCCTTAGTTATTTTGCAGGTGCATAATAGTAAGTATCAAACATGTAAAAAAAAAATAAATGTTGATAACAAGGGTCTTATTGAATCCATGGCACGACATGAAATTTTGTTTAGGAATCGAGACAAAAATAATTATGATTTTCTTATTCCTGAAAATCTTTTATCTTCCAGACGTCGTAGAGAATTGAGAATTCAAATTTGTTTAAATTTGATAAATTTCAAGGTTGGGGATAGAAACCGAGAATTTTCCAATGAAAACAGTACAAGAAGCTGTGATCTATTTTTTTATGAGGATAAGAATCTTGATGTAGATATAAAAAAAATTTTAAAATTCAAATTTTTTCTTTGGCCCAATTATCGATTAGAAGATTTAGCTTGTATGAATCGCTATTGGTTTGATACCAATAATGGTAGTCGTTTTAGTATGTCAAGAATACATATGTATCCATATTGAGAATTAAGTAATAGTACATTTACATGGATGAAGTCCCCTATGATGTGGTATATAAAGAAAAATAAATATACAAACGTTTTGTGTTATATTTCATTCTGGTACATGAGATTCAATGACTTTATCTTAGCTTAGAATTATATCTAGTAATAAATCGTCATAATTTTCTCTTATCTTTGGTCTAAACTTTTCTCTTTTGTGGGGTTAGAAATGTACTTGCTCCTTTATATATATCTGAATAATTTGAAAATTTTTTATTATTGAATTGATTCACTTTTTTATATAAAAAAGTGAATCAATTCAGCTTGTTGTGTATAACAAATAAAGAATACTTGGGACTATTATTAGTGATCAGTAAATCCATATTTTTATTTGTAAAAAAGGGGAAAAATCTTATGATAAAAAATTTATTTGTTTCATCTATTTCGCAAGGAGAAAAAAAAGAAAACAGGGGGTCCGTTGAATTTCAAGTATTCAGCTTCACCAATAAAATACGTAGACTTACTTCCCATTTGGAATTACACAGAAAAGACTTTTTATCTCAGAGAGGTCTACGAAAAATTCTGGGAAAACGTCAGCGGCTGCTGTCTTATTTGTCAAATAAAAATAAAGTACGTTATAAAGAATTAATTAGTAATTTGAGTATTCGGGAGTCAAAAACTCGTTAATTTAATTTGAAGATTCTATTTGATTTATTCAATTTATATTATACTTTAAATTAAATAAAATTTTTGAATTTTGGTGAACTTTTTTAATTTTCAGCAATCCGTAGAATAATGAATTGGGGAAAAAATAGATGACTGTACCAACTACAAGAAAAGATCTCATGATAGTCAATATGGGTCCTCAACACCCATCAATGCATGGTGTTCTTCGACTCGTCGTTACTCTAGATGGGGAAGATGTTATTGACTGTGAACCCATATTGGGTTATTTACACAGAGGAATGGAAAAAATTGCGGAAAATCGAACAATTATACAATATCTTCCTTATGTAACACGTTGGGATTATTTAGCGACTATGTTTACAGAGGCAATAACGGTAAATGGACCAGAACAGTTGGGAAATATTCAAGTACCAAAAAGAGCAAGCTATATTAGAGTAATTATGCTAGAACTGAGTCGTATAGCTTCTCATTTATTATGGCTTGGCCCTTTTATGGCGGATATTGGTGCGCAGACTCCTTTCTTTTATATTTTCCGAGAAAGGGAATTAATATATGACCTATTCGAATCTGCCACGGGTATGCGAATGATGCATAATTATTTCCGTATTGGGGGGGTCGCTGCGGATCTACCTTACGGCTGGATAGACAAATGTTTGGATTTCTGTGATTATTTTTTAACAGGGGTTACTGAATATCAAAAGCTTATTACGCGCAATCCCATTTTTTTGGAACGAGTTGAAGGGGTGGGCATTATTGGTGGAGAAGAAGCAATAAATTGGGGTTTATCAGGGCCAATGCTACGAGCTTCCGGAATTCAATGGGATCTTCGTAAAGTCGATCATTATGAGTGTTACGACGAATTTGATTGGGAAGTGCAGTGGCAAAAAGAAGGAGATTCATTAGCTCGTTATTTAGTCCGAATTAGTGAAATGACGGAATCCATAAAAATTATTCAACAAGCTCTGGAAGGAATTCCGGGGGGGCCCTATGAAAATTTAGAGGTACGCCGCTTTGATAGAGCAAAGGATTCCGAATGGAATGATTTTGATTATCGATTCATTAGTAAAAAGCCTTCACCCACTTTTGAATTATCTAAACAAGAGCTTTATGTGAGAGTAGAAGCCCCAAAAGGAGAATTGGGGATTTTTATGGTAGGAGATAAGAGTGTTTTTCCCTGGAGATGGAAAATTCGCCCACCTGGTTTTATCAATTTGCAAATTCTTCCTCAGTTAGTTAAAAGAATGAAATTGGCCGATATTATGACAATACTAGGTAGTATAGATATTATTATGGGAGAAGTTGATCGTTGAAATGATAATTGATACGACAAAACTACAAGCTATCAATTCTTTTTACAGATCGGAATCCTTAAAAGAAGTTTACGGACTCGTATGGTTACTTATTCCCATTTTTATTCTTGTATTGGGAATCATAATAGGGGTGCTAGTAATTGTGTGGTTGGAAAGGCAAATATCCGCGGGGGTGCAACAACGTATTGGGCCCGAATACGCGGGTCCTTTGGGAATTCTTCAAGCTCTAGCAGACGGTACCAAATTACTTTTCAAAGAAGATCTTCTCCCATCTAGAGGAGATATTTATTTATTCAGTATAGGGCCATCTATAGCGGTGATAGCCATTTTACTAAGTTATTTAGTAATTCCTTTTGGCTATCACCTTGTTTTAGCCGATCTCAGTATAGGGGTTTTTTTATGGATTGCTATTTCCAGTATTGCTCCCATTGGACTTCTTATGTCAGGATATGGATCAAATAATAAATATTCCTTTTTAGGTGGTCTACGAGCTGCTGCTCAATCAATTAGTTATGAAATACCATTAACTCCATGTGTGTTATCAATATCTCTACGTGTGATTCGCTGGGACATTACTTCACTTTTACCTGCCTTTTTTCGTTCTAGGAAAAGTAGAATGTATTGAATATAAATATATATATCCTCATTTTTTTATCATTTGGGACGATGAAATAAACCAGATAGTTATATGAGTGGAACAAAACAGCTTAGAAATTGGCAGTAAAAAGATTGAGTCTCATTCCCTAGGTACAAGAGTTAAACATACGTAAATATAGTAGAACCAACCGGATTACCCCAAGATTGGTTGATTAGTCATCATATCCTAGTTTGAAGCGGGTACAAAAGATCGACTGTATGGGGTTTGCCCGGGGATCTAACAAAATTTAGTGGAAGATTAGGAATACTAAGGTACACAAAGGATTAGTAATGTAGATAATGTAAGTAAGTTCTCCAAAGGGGTATTTATGCATAATAAAAAGGGAATACTACTGGGACTTAAAATTGGTAGAAATGCTCAAGCAGTACTTCCCCACGATCCCGATTCAGAGTATGCTCCTATCCACTAATTAACAAATTACTATCAGGAACGAAGTAATCCTTTTTCTATATATCTATATTTAATTTATATTTAATTTATGTAATCTTACAGATAGAATTTTTGTCGTTATTCATGAACTGAATTAATTGAATATCTAATTATTTTATTCTTTATAATTGAAAGAAATGAGTCGAAATAAATATCTTATATCTTATCTATTGATACAAGATGATCCAATGAATATTTTATTGAAGTGTTAAGTTATTACTAAAAAAAATGATGATGATAAAGGATGAGATCAATTCAGAAGCATTTTTTTTATAGCAGACAGAATTGCATTGGTCTAATTTAGGACTCTTAAATGTATCTTCACTATATCTACCCTAATAAAATATCGAGATAATATTGAAAGAGTCCTTAGATTTATTTGTGGCCATCGAGGAGCCGTATGAAGCTTAAGTCTCATGTACGGTTTTGCAATAGCGATGGTAATAGTAATATTATCACCGACTATAATTATCTAACAGTTCAAGTACAGTTGATATAGTTGAGGCGCAGGCAAAATATGGTTTTTGGGGTTGGAATCTGTGGCGTCAACCTATAGGGTTTACTGTTTTTTTTATTTCTTCACTAGCAGAGTGCGAAAGATTGCCTTTTGATTTACCAGAAGCAGAGGAAGAATTAGTAGCGGGTTATCAAACTGAATATTCCGGTATAAAATTTGGTTTATTTTATGTTGCTTCCTATCTAAATCTCCTAGTTTCTTCATTATTTGTAACCGTTCTTTACTTGGGAGGCTGGAATCTATCTATTCCACATATATTAATTCCTGAGCTTTTCGGAATAAATGAAATGGGTGGGGTTTTTGGAATGACAATTGGTATCTTTATTACATTAGCTAAAGCTTATTTGTTCTTGTTCATTTCTATCACAACAAGATGGACGTTACCGAGGATGAGAATGGACCAACTATTAAATCTTGGATGGAAATTTCTTTTACCTATCTCTTTAGGTAATCTATTATTGACAACTTCTTTCCAACTTTTTTCGCTGTAAAGTCATAGGATATTCTAAATTCATAACTTCTTTCAAACAAGAGAAGGAAACATCCAATTATTTATTAATATTCAAGATATGTTCCCTATGGTAACTGGGTTCATGAATTATGGACAACAAACGGTACGAGCTGCAAGGTATATTGGTCAAAGTTTGATGATTACTTTATCTCACGCGAATCGTTTACCTGTAACTATCCAATATCCTTATGAAAAAGTGATCACATCAGAGCGTTTCCGTGGACGAATCCACTTTGAATTTGATAAATGCATTGCTTGTGAAGTATGTGTTCGGGTATGTCCTATAGATCTCCCCGTTGTTGATTGGAAATTGGAAACTAATATTCGAAAGAAACGATTGCTTAATTATAGTATTGATTTCGGAATCTGTATATTTTGTGGTAACTGCGTTGAGTATTGTCCAACGAATTGTTTATCAATGACTGAAGAATATGAGCTTTCGGCGTATGATCGTCACGAGTTGAATTATAATCAAATTGCTTTGGGTCGGTTACCAATGTCAGTGATTGGAGATTACACAATTCGAACAATTACGAATTCAACTCAAATAGAAAGAGCCACGGGTAAACTATTTGATTCAAAAACAATTACTAATTATTAAGATTCCATTTTGATCTATGATCTAAATGTAGTAAAGTAAAAGCTTCTTTCTTTTTGCTTGTTCAATAACTTGTAATCCGAAGAATTGTGAGAATTAAAATTTGTTTTGGATTGAAATTCATAAAATTGATTCATATCGGTTGGTTATATATAATACCTGTGATTCTATCAAAAAAAAATTTTTCGAACGAAACTTGCGGATAGAAAAGTGGTAGTCAATCGGCCAATTACTAGGCATATCTATACTATATTAACACCTACACCCCATTAGATTTTAATATATTTAAAACGTACCAAAAAAATAGGGTAACTTCTTTTTTTTCTGATTTGGTCAATAGGGTCATGAAAAAATTATACTTAATTTTTTTACATAGAATGGATTTACCTGGACCAATACATGATTTTCTTCTAGTTTTTTTGGGGTTAGGTTTTATAATGGGAGGTCTAGGAGTGGTATTACTCACCAATCCCATTTTTTCTGCCTTTTCATTAGGGTTGGTTCTTGTTTGTACATCCTTATTCTATACTCCATCGAACTCTCATTTTGTCGCTGCTGCACAGCTCCTTATTTATGTAGGAGCAATAAATGTATTAATTATATTTGCTGTGATGTTCATGAATGGTTCAGAATATTACAGCGATTTCCATCTTTGGACCGTTGGAGATGGAGTTACTTCACTAGTTTGTACAAGTATTTTTGTTTCACTAATTACTACTATCCCAGATACATCATGGTACGGGATTGTTTGGACTACAAGATCAAACCAAATTATAGAGCAGGACTTGATAAATAATAGTCAACAAATTGGGATTCATTTATCAACGGATTTTTTTCTTCCATTCGAACTTATTTCGATAATTCTTTTAGTTGCCTTGATTGGTGCAATTTCCATGGCTCGGCAGTATTAAATACTTAGAAAGAAAAAGAATAAAATTACTAAGCAAATTAAATTTATAGCCAAGTGTTCTTTTATTTAAATTCGATTTCTTGTTCATGTAGAAAATTACAAAACGGAAATATTTTTTATTCATTCTATTATCTATAATCAATACATTCTTTTATTATGTACCTTGTTATATTCTATTTTAGTGAATTGAATCGGTTGAATTGTTGTTCATATTGAAATGAATAAAGATTTTTAAGGAGTTGGTCAATGATGCTCGAACATGTACTTGTTTTGAGTTCCTATTTATTATCCATTGGTATCTACGGATTGATTACAAGTCGAAATATGGTTCGAGCGCTTATGTGTCTTGAGCTTATACTGAATGCAGTTAACATAAATTTCGTAACATTTTCTGATTTATTTGATAATCGTCAATTAAAAGGAGACATTTTCTCCATTTTTGTTATAGGAATTGCAGCTGCCGAAGCAGCTATTGGATTAGCTATTATTTCAGCAATTCATCGTAACAGAAAATCAACTCGTATCAATCAATCTAATTTGTTGAATAAATAGTGGTAACATATACATACATATAGATAAAATGGAATATTCACCAATTAAAGTTAATATGTAACACAGAAACAGTACTTTTTTAAAATAAAACGCAAAAAATCAAAGTATCTTGGGCCTCTTTCATGAATTCATGAGCATATACAGAAGAAGTATATTGATTCTGAAAAATCTAAATCATTGATTCGTCTGGTGTCTACAATATATAATAAAATTACTACTTTACTAGATCGATAATTAATAATGTTTAAAAATTTTATAGATCCAATGTCACACTCAGTAAAGATTTATGATACATGTATAGGGTGTACTCAATGTGTACGAGCTTGTCCCACGGATGTATTAGAAATGATACCTTGGGATGGATGTAAAGCTAAGCAAATTGCTTCTGCTCCAAGAACAGAAGACTGTGTAGGTTGTAAAAGATGTGAATCCGCTTGTCCAACGGATTTTTTGAGTGTCCGGGTTTATTTATGGCACGAGACAACTCGTAGTATGGGCCTAGCTTATTGATACGTTTCATAAAATTCCACTTTAATCCAATTTATATCTTTACCGACAAAACCCGTACTCGAATAATTATATTATTTTCTTTCGAGCACGGGTTTTTCTGGTCAAAGTCTATCTTGTCTTTACCACGAATGATTTTCCTTGGTTAACAATAATTGTTGGTTTGCCGATATTCGCGGGTACTTTGATTTTCTTTTTTCCTCATAGAGGAAATAAGATTATTAGGTGGTATACTATATGTATATGCATTCTTGAATTACTTATAACAGCCTATGTATTCTGTTATCATTTCCAATTAGACGATCCATTAATCCAATTAGAGCAGGATTATAAGTGGATTCATTTTTTTGATTTTCACTGGCGACTAGGAATTGATGGACTTTCCGTAGGACCTATTTTACTTACAGGATTCATAACTACGTTAGCTACTTTAGCGGCTTGGCCAGTTACGCGGGATTCGCGATTGTTCCATTTCCTTATGTTAGCAATGTACAGTGGTCAAATAGGATTATTTTCTTCTCGGGATCTTTTACTTTTTTTTATAATGTGGGAGTTTGAATTAATTCCTGTCTACCTACTTTTATCTATGTGGGGAGGTAAGAAACGTTTGTATTCAGCTACAAAGTTTATTTTGTACACTGCCGGTGGTTCTATTTTTCTTTTAATGGGAGTTCTAGGTATGGGTTTATATGGTTCCAATGAACCAACATTAAATTTTGAAACATCAGCCAATCAACCGTATCCTGTGGCATTAGAAATACTATTTTATTTTGGATTTCTTATTGGTTATGCTGTCAAATTGCCGATTATACCCCTACATACATGGTTACCAGATACCCACGGAGAAGCACATTACAGTACATGTATGCTTTTAGCCGGAATTTTATTAAAAATGGGGGCATATGGATTGGTTCGGATCAATATGGAATTATTACCCCATGCTCATTCTATATTTTCTCCCTGGTTGATAATAGTAGGTGCAATTCAAATAATCTATGCAGCTTCAACATCTCTTGGTCAGCGCAATTTAAAAAAAAGAATTGCCTATTCCTCTGTATCTCATATGGGTTTCATAATTATAGGAATTTGTTCCATAACAGATACAGGACTTAATGGAGCCATTTTACAAATGATCTCTCATGGATTTATTGGTGCTGCACTTTTTTTCTTGGCAGGAACGAGTTACGATAGAATACGTCTTGTTTATCTTGACGAAATGGGAGGAATTGCTATTCCAATGCCAAAAATATTTACAATGTTCAGTAGCTTCTCGATGGCTTCTCTTGCCTTGCCTGGAATGAGTGGTTTTGCTGCAGAATTGGTGGTCTTTTTTGGACTAATTACGAGCCAAAAATATTTATTAATGCCAAAAATACTAATTACTTTTGTAACGGCAATTGGAATGATATTAACTCCTATTTATTCATTATCTATGTTACGTCAAATGTTTTATGGATACAAGCAATTTAAATTTAAGTCTCTTAATTCTCCTTTTTTTGATTCTGGGCCACGAGAACTTTTTGTTTCAATCTGTATTTTTTTACCCGTTATAGGTATCGGTATTTATCCGGATTTCGTTCTCTCACTATCAGTTGACAAGGTAGAAGCTATTCTATCTAATTACTTTTATAGATAATTTTCATCAACAAGAAGAGATATCAACAATAAGAGATAAAAAACGAAAAGAATTTATTTTCATTCTAATCAGATCGTTTTTGAGAATCGTTTGAATCAATAGTGTTTCAAACGATTCTCAAAAACTCATACAAACTTTCCTTATATGCTATTATTTCTATATATTGTGTATTCTATTCGTTTCGTAAAGTCTTTTTTTTTTTTCAATTAGATGTTATTGCAAATGAACCATAACTATGCAGCCCTATTCCTAATAGATTTACTCCAAAATAGCATATCCAAATTATAAAAAAACCGATAGAAGCAACAATTGCCGAATTTGAGCTTTGCAAACTTTTATTTGTTCTGGTATGTAAATAAATTGCGAATATTGTCCAAGTAATAAATGCCCAAGTTTCTTTTGGATCCCAATTCCAATACGACCCCCATGTTTCATTAGCCCATACTGCTCCAGAAAGAATACCTATGGTTAAAAATAAAAAGCCGAGACTAATAACACGTGAACTCCAACAATCCAATTGCTGAATTAATTGATACCTGCGATAATTTCTAAACGAAAGAAAATTTTTTTTTTTTTCATTTACATATTGGATTTCACTAAAGTAAAGCGGCCCAATCGGTAAATAATAGCCCTTATATTTCGAAAAAGTAGTTCCACTTTTTCGAAATATAATGACTAGAAGGGCTACTGATAATAATGATCCACACAGAAGAGCCGCATAACTCAATACCATCATACTTACGTGCATCATTAACCACTGTGATTGTAGAGCAGGTACTAATATTGTAGATTGATGCATTTCTCTTAAAACACCTGAAGTTGCAAACCCTTGGGTAAAAATAGTACCGGGCGCTGTTAATACATTTAAATTACTTTTTTTATTTCTAAAATAAGGAATCATATAAAAAATTGAGAAACTCCATGAAAGAAACATTAATGATTCATATAAATCACTTAAGGGTAAATGTCCCGAATAAATCCAACGAATAACTAATAATCCTGTTATACATAAAAAAGAAGCTACCATTCCTTTTTCCGACGAATGGGATAGCCCTGCAATTTCGTAGACTAATAAGTTCATCAAAAAAATCGTAATTACAATTAAAATAATCGATAAAGAAATGTGAGTTAATACGTGTTCTAAAGTAAAAAATATCATAAAAAATCCTAAAAAAGTGTTCTAAAATGGGACAGAAATACAGAATGTAATTCTATACATTATAGGAGTTCTTATCTTATAGTATTTATTTGATTAGTATTCCAAAATTCTTAATTTGCCGCTACTCGGACTCGAACCGAGATGCTCTAGCACTGCTTCCTAAGAGCAGCGTGTCTACCGATTTCACCATAGCGGCTTGCTCGAAATCATAATAACCCATTTGTGTTCAATCGGCTAGATTGAAGTAGGCAATTCAATGCAATATCTTGTGCAAACATTCGAAAATAAGGTCTAAATTCCTAGTGGAGCGTTTAATAATGATTACTTTAATTATAAGATGGTGTTAGTTTTAACAATCCAAAAAATAGCCTTCGTTGTAACTTGATGGTTTTCTCTTAATTCATGCCCATAACTTCCAACTTTTTCTATCTATTTTTTCTATTTTCTGCATCATGAATTTCTACGACAGTCCAGTCAAGGTATTGTTATAAATATTTTGATAGCTTGATATTCAAACTCGACGAATTCCTAGGATTTTTTTGTGTCGATAATTCATATTAATATGCATAGTATATTTATCAAACTAATTAGCGAGCTATAGATATACCAAAAGAAAGAGTCAAATTTTAAAAATTTATTTTAATTTTACTATATAAGAATAAGATATAGAATTGAATTTCTAAAATGAATTGATGGGGAAAAGAAAAATCCCCATCCCATCAAAAACCCATTAAAGAGGGGGGTGAAACTTTGGTTTTTGTGCCTCATTTTTTGAGTTTATGCAGTACACAGAAAATTTGTATCTTAACAATATACAACACTAGAAAATTTTATCTAAATTTTTTAAGTTAAAAATATAAATTTTTAATAATTATTTATCTTACTAAACTAAATTATCTAATTTAGAATTATATAATTACTTTTAGTTGGTTCATTTTATATCGATTAATATTATTTCAAGACTTTATTATTTGTTTGTTTGTCGCACAAAAAAACTTTTAGAATTCCCGGTGGAAAGAGATTTTGCTAAAGAAAAAGCTTTTATTGTTGCCCAATATGCTTTGTTTTTCCAAAAATTTTTACGAATACGCTTTTTGGATATAGAAGTACGTTTTTTCGGAACTGCCATTTTGTAGATAAGATATTTATAATTGTTATAGTTAAATGTGTAAGACATCTTTAATATTAAAGTAAAAAGGTTTTTTGAATACTATTACATACAATATCGGATCCGAAGAAGGGTTTATTTATACTGGCTAGTATTTTATATATATCCGGATGAAAGTATTGATTATATTATATGATATCGAACTCATGTCTATAAAAATCCAGTTGTTTGCCGTTAGTAAGAAAAAAGGGGTTAATTCGCTCATTCTCATTATGTTCTTTTATATTTTATATAAAAATATAAAAGTTTCACAGAACCCTTACCTAATTTAATAAAACTTTACTATAAAATTCTTTCTATTAATTGTTAAAGTATATCTAATTAAAATTCGAAAAATAGAACAAGACCAGTATCCATTAGTAATTAATTTATTAAATTATATGTTAATCGAGTTGAGTAGTTAGTGGGTCATAGGATCTATATAAAAAAAAAAAAAGTTTTTTTGATCGTTTTTTCTTGTTGTATGGATCCAAACAAAAATTTTTGTGCTAATAAAATAGTTGAAAATATTATATTATGTATCTTTTCTTTATATATCTTAAACTATTTTTAATTAATTGTTTTTTTATTCAAAATTAAAATTTTTCAATACTAACTTAATCTTATATCTTTTTATTTAATCTACTTTAATTTTTTTATTTGATTTTGAATATCCAATTTATTTAATTTTGTAATTATTACCATTTTTAAGATAAAGATAAGAGTCCAATTTTGAACTCTATTCTTGTTAAGTTATTTCATACTTTTACTTCTTTCAAAATCGAGAAATACATATAAAAGCTGGTGAATAAAAAAAAAAATATATAATTATATTATGGAGCATATATATCAAGATGCATGGATCATACCTTTTATTCCCCTTCCAATTCCTATAGCAATAGGGCTGGGTCTTCTCCTTTTCCCGACGACCACAAAAAGGATTCGTCGGATATGGGCCTTTTTTAGTGTTTTATTATTAAGTATCATAATGATTTTTTCTGTCATCCTTTCTATTAAGCAAATTGATGGTAATCCTATCTACCAATATGTATGGTCTTGGACCATCAATAATGATTTTTCTTTAGATTTTGGTAACTTTATAGATCCGCTTACCTCCATTATGTTAATATTAATTACGACTGTTGGAATAATGGTTCTTATTTATAGTGACAATTATATGTCTCATGATCAAGGTTATTTGAGATTTTTTGCTTATATGAGTTTTTTTAATGCTTCCATGCTGGGATTAGTTACAAGTTCAAATTTGATACAAATTTATATTTTTTGGGAATTAGTTGGAATGTGTTCATACCTATTAATAGGTTTTTGGTTCACACGACCTCTTGCAGCAAATGCTTGTCAAAAAGCCTTTGTAACTAATCGGGTAGGGGATTTTAGTTTATTTTTAGGAATCTTAGGTCTTTATTGGATAACAGGTAGTTTTGAATTTCGGGATTTTTTTGAAATAGCAAAGAATTTAATTGATAATAATGGGTACAATTCTTTCTTTCTTACTTTGTGTACTTCCCTATTATTTGTTGGTGCGGTTGCTAAATCTGCACAATTCCCTCTTCATGTATGGTTACCCGATGCTATGGAAGGCCCAACTCCTATTTCGGCTCTTATACATGCTGCTACTATGGTGGCAGCAGGTATTTTTCTTGTAGCTCGACTTTTTCCTCTTTTTACAGTCATACCTTACATAATGAATATTATTGCGTTGGTTGGTATAATAACGCTACTATTAGGAGCTACTTTAGCTCTTGCTCAAAGAGACATTAAAAGAAGTTTAGCCTATTCTACAATGTCTCAATTAGGTTATATTATGTTAGCTTTAGGTATGGGATCTTACCGAGCTGCTTTATTTCATTTGATTACTCATGCTTATTCGAAAGCATTATTATTTTTAGGATCTGGGTCCATTATTCATTCAATGGAAAGCGTTGTTGGATATTCCCCAGATAAAAGCCAGAACATGGCTCTTATGGGTGGTTTAACAAAATATGCGCCAATTACAAAAACCTCATTTTTATTAGGTACACTTTCTCTTTGTGGTATTCCACCTCTTGCTTGTTTTTGGTCCAAAGACGAAATTATTAATGATAGTTGGTTATATTCACCGATATTTGCAACAATAGCTTGTTTGACAGCAGGATTAACTGCATTTTATATGTTTCGAATGTATTTACTTACTTTTGAGGGGCATTTAAATATTAATTGTAAAAATTACAGTGCCAAAAAAAATAATGGATTATATTCAATATCCATATGGGGCAAAATGGGGTCAAAAGTTATACAAAATAATTATTTTGTATCAACAATGAATAATTATGAAAAGATTACTTTAAAAGCAAAGCAAATTGATGATAATGGAATAAGCAATATGATGCGACCTTTTATTACTATAAATAAAATTTTTGATAATACAAAAACTTTCATGTATCCTTATGAATCCGACAATACTATGTTATTTCCACTTTTTGTATTGGTTATATTTACTTTTTTTATTGGATACATAGGAATTCTTCCTTTTGATCAAGGGAGAATTCATTTTGATATATTATCAAAATGGTTAATTCCGTCGATAAATTTTTTACATTCAGACTATAACAATTCTTTTGATTGGTATGAGTTTCTGATAAATGCCCTTTTTTCAGTTAGTATAGCTTATTTCGGAATATTTATAGCGTTATTTTTATATGGTCCTGCTTATTCATATTTTCAGAATTTTAATTTAATTAATTTTTTTATTAAAAAAGGCCCTCATAGAATTCTCTGGGATAAAATTATAAATCGAGTATATAATTGGTCATATAATCGTGGTTACATAGATATTTTTTATGCAAAAATATTAATTGCGGGTATAAGAGGATTAGCCGACTTTACTTATTTTTTTGATAAAAAAGTAATTGAGGGAATTGTGAATGGTATTGGTGTTATAAGTTTTTTTGTCGCAGAAAGTACTAAATATGTAGGTGGGGGGAGAATATCTTCTTATCTCTTCTTTTACTTATTTTATGTAGCTGTTTTTTTAGTAATTTGCCTTAACTAAAAAAACAGCTACATAAAACTATACTATATAATATAAATATATAAATAAATTATATAAATATCTCCTTCTCGTCGCCAACTTCCAGAACTCGAGCTCGCAGAAGGAAGAAATAAGAGGGCCCTATGGAGAATGTGGTAAAAAATCCATAATAGAGTCCGACCACAACGACCGAATTTATTATCTTCATGCATGAGGATACTAGATTACTTTTTATTAGTAATATTAAGGTGATAGAATAGTTGTTTATGTTCATGTTGCATTTGTTTTTGTTGTTTTTTTTGTTGTTTTTTTGTTAACAATTTAGGTTTAGGGAGCGGATTCTTACCTCTCACTTCCTTGAGGTACCCTTTGCCGGTTGTGAACGCGCTTAGAACTAATTTACCTATTTTTTTTTTCCTCGGGCAATAGACTTTCGCCTCCTGCTCCTGAGTTGAGCCATTTGTTGATAAGACACTTTACCTCCTTCAATTGCGAATTAAGGTTCCGGAGCTGTTTCGTAGAGCCCTCGTTAATTCCATTCCACGACATCATTCCCATTAACTCTGGGTTCTCTTTTGTGTAAGAAAGTAGTATTGCCTCCGTAAAATCTGTAACCGTTTGATTCATTAGTCTTTCAAAAAGTTCGTTGTCATTTTGAATGACTTTTTCTAACAGTTCTTTATTTTCGTGAAAATAAAGCTGTTTCTTATAATGATTCAAAATGTTTTGGTTATTACGCCACTCTTCCGAATAACACCAAACACCCGAACTATAAAACCACACACCCGGCGAAGAATCA